ATTACGCAACGATGACTCTTTTCAACAAATCATAAAGACATTGGTACTCTATATTTTATCTTCGGGGCTTGAGCAGGCATAGTAGGGACTTCATTAAGATTGGTAATTCGTGCTGAGTTAGGTCAACCAGGAAGTCTTATTGGCGATGACCAAATTTACAATGTAGTAGTGACAGCTCATGCTTTTGTTATAATTTTCTTTATAGTTATACCTATTATAATTGGAGGTTTTGGAAATTGGTTAGTTCCATTAATATTAGGTGCTCCTGATATAGCGTTTCCTCGAATAAATAATATAAGGTTTTGGCTCCTTCCTTTCTCATTAACATTATTATTGACAAGTGGAATAGTAGAAAGTGGAGTAGGAACAGGGTGAACTGTTTACCCACCTCTTTCTGCAGCTATTGCTCACGCCGGTGCTTCTGTTGACTTAGGAATTTTTTCGCTTCATTTAGCTGGTGTTTCATCTATTTTAGGTGCAGTAAATTTTATAACAACTGCTATTAATATACGAAGAAAAGGAATAACAATAGACCGTATACCATTATTTGTATGATCAGTGTTTATTACAGCAGTACTTTTATTACTTTCGCTTCCCGTTTTAGCAGGAGCAATTACTATACTATTAACAGATCGAAATTTAAATACTTCGTTTTTTGACCCAGCAGGAGGAGGAGACCCAGTACTTTACCAACATTTATTTTGATTTTTCGGACACCCAGAAGTGTATATTTTAATTTTACCTGCTTTTGGTATAGTGTCTCATATTGTAACACAAGAATCTGGTAAAAAGGAAGCCTTTGGCACATTAGGAATGATTTATGCTATAATAGCAATTGGAATTCTTGGATTTGTAGTATGAGCTCATCATATGTTTACTGTAGGAATGGATGTAGACACTCGAGCTTATTTCACTTCAGCTACAATGATTATTGCTGTCCCAACGGGGATTAAAATTTTTAGATGATTAGGAACTCTTCAGGGCACTCAAATTAACTATAGTCCATCTTTACTTTGAGCTTTAGGATTTATTTTCCTTTTTACTGTAGGTGGTCTTACAGGAGTAGTACTTGCTAATTCTTCTATTGATATTATTCTTCATGATACATATTATGTTGTTGCTCATTTTCATTATGTTTTATCTATGGGTGCTGTATTTGGCATTTTTGCGGGAATCGCCCATTGATTCCCTCTTTTTACAGGGTTATCTATAAATCCTAAGTGACTAAAAGTTCATTTCTTAACAATATTTGTTGGAGTGAATATCACTTTCTTCCCTCAACATTTTCTAGGATTAAATGGAATACCGCGACGGTATTCTGATTACCCTGATGCATTTACTGCATGAAATGTTCTTTCTTCTATTGGGTCAATAATTTCACTTGTAGCTGTGCTTAGATTTGTTATTATTGTATGAGAAGCTTTAGTAGTAAAGCGAACAGTTATATTTTCATTATTTTTACCCACTTCGATTGAATGACAGCATGCTTACCCCCCAGCTGATCATAGTTATATAGAAATTCCTATAATTACTAACTACTAAAATGACAGATAGATGTGCAGGATTTAAGCTCCTGTTAGGGAAAATTATTTCCTTTTAGTAATGGCAACATGAGGTCACTTAGGATTCCAAGACAGTGCGTCACCCCTTATAGAGCAACTTATTTTCTTTCATGACCATACTATGGTTATTCTAATTCTGATTACTACTTTTGTAGGTTACATAATAGCTGCTATATTTTCTAATTCGTTTGTTAATCGATTTCTTCTTGAAAATCAAACAATTGAGGTAATTTGAACAGTTTTGCCTGCTATTATCCTTGTATTTATTGCTCTTCCTTCTTTACGGTTACTTTATCTTTTAGATGAAGTAAATAACCCTAGAATTACACTTAAGACTATTGGGCATCAATGATATTGAAGATACGAATATTCAGACTTTTTACAAGTAGAATTTGATTCTTATATAACACCATCTAACGAACAAGATTTATCTGGGTTTCGTCTTTTAGATGTGGATAACCGAACTGTATTACCCATAAATACACAAGTGCGAATGTTAGTGACTGCTGCAGATGTTATTCATTCTTGAACTGTTCCTGCCTTAGGTGTAAAAGCAGATGCAATTCCTGGGCGTCTCAACCAAATTAGATTTTTAATTAACCGGCCGGGGTTATTTTTTGGGCAATGTTCAGAAATCTGCGGAGCTAATCATAGATTTATGCCAATTGTAGTAGAAAGAGTATCAGTATCAGCATTTTTAAACTGAATCTCTTCTTCATCTGATCTTTCACCCGATGACTGAAAGTAAGTATAGGTCTTTTAAACCTATCATAGTAGCGGCGCCTACTTCTGGTGGAAAAAGTTAGTTAATAATAATATAAGCTTGTCAAGCTTAAGTGATTCCACTGGAATACTTTTTAATGCCTCAAATAGCACCACTTTTATGGTTAAATTTATTTTTTATATTCCTTATTGGGTTTCTTTTATTTTTTATTATGAATTATTTTATAAAATCACCTCTTAAAATATCTCCTTCAATTGAGTTAAAGGTTCAGCAACAAAAAACTTGAAAATGATAACAAGCCTTTTTTCTATTTTTGAACCTTCTTCAAGAATTTTTTCATTGTCTATTAATTGATTATCAACTTTTGTTGGGTTATTTTTTATTCCTTATCTTTATTGAGCAGCTCCTTCACGATGAGCATTAGTTTGATCTAAGATTATGCAACTCCTTCATAACGAATTTCAAGCTATTTTAGGCCAAGCTACTAAAGGTTCAACGATTTTATTTATTTCTTTATTTAGGTTCATTATATTTAATAATACACTTGGACTTTTACCTTATGTATTTACAAGATCTAGACATTTAGCTATAACTCTCGCGTTAGCTTTACCCTTATGACTTACTTTTATTTTGTTTGGTTGAATTAATCACACTCAACATATACTTGCTCATATAGTTCCTCAAGGAACTCCTGGGCTTTTAATGCCATTTATAGTTTTAGTAGAAACTTTAAGAAATATCATTCGGCCAGGGACATTAGCTGTTCGGTTAGCAGCTAATATAATTGCTGGTCATCTTTTATTAACACTTTTAGGTAATATAGGTCCTTCTTTATCTTTAACTTTAGTGTCATTCTTAATGTTAGCTCAAATCCTTCTTTTAATATTAGAATCTGCTGTTGCAATAATTCAATCATATGTATTTGCTGTTTTAAGAACTTTATACGCCAGAGAAGTTAACTAATGTCATCATCACACGGAAACCATGCTTATCATCTAGTTGATATAAGACCCTGACCCTTAACAGGATCAGTGAGAGCTATAATATTAACTACAGGTCTTGTTAAATGATTCCATCAATTTAATATAGATTTATTACTTTTGAGGTTTTTAGCTACTATTTTAACAATAATTCAATGATGACGAGATGTCACACGTGAAGGAACATACCAAGGGTTACATACTCAAGTTGTAATAAAAGGGCTTCGTTGGGGAATAATTCTCTTTATTGTGTCGGAAGTGTTATTCTTTTTTTCATTCTTTTGAGCGTTTTTTCATAGAAGGCTTTCACCAGCAATTGAACTTGGTATATGTTGGCCGCCAGTTGGTATTCAACCATTTAACCCCTTTCAAATTCCACTTTTAAACACAACAATTCTTTTATCGTCTGGGGCTACAGTAACATGAGCGCATCATGCTATTACTAGATCAAATCATTCAGAAGCAATTCAAAGGTTAGCTTTAACTATTATTTTAGGTGTTTATTTTTCAGCTCTTCAAGCTTTTGAGTATATTGAAGCCTCATTTACTATTGCAGACTCTGTGTACGGGGCTACTTTTTTTGTAGCAACTGGTTTTCATGGGTTACATGTAATTATTGGAACTACTTTCCTATCTATTTGTTTTTATCGTCTCTATAAATGTCATTTTTCTTCAGATCATCACTTCGGATTTGAAGCCGCAGCTTGATATTGACACTTTGTAGATGTCGTTTGATTATTTTTATATATCTTTATCTATTGATGGGGAGGTTAATTAATTTTTTAATATAATTAGTATATTTGGCTTCCAACCAAAAAGTCTAGAAATTCTAGAAAAATTAATTTTTATTATATTTATTTTAATTTTAACAACTTTAGTAATTAGAACTGTAGTTATAATTCTTGCTTCTATTTTATCAAAAAAGCTTATTACAGATCGTGAAAAAAATTCACCTTTTGAGTGTGGGTTCGATCCTAAAGGTTCTGCACGGCTTCCTTTCTCTTTGCGGTTTTTCTTAATTGCTGTAATTTTTTTAATTTTTGATGTTGAAATTACTTTGTTACTCCCCCTCGCTTCTACCATTCACTTAACAAATCTATTTTCGTGGGCTTTCACAGGAGCTTTATTTTTATTAATTTTACTTTTTGGACTTTATTATGAATGGCACCAAGGTGCTTTAGAGTGATCTTATTAGAGCTATATTCAATTTATGATATATGAGTTGCATTCATAAGGTGTTTATATAAACTAGCTTTAAGATTAAAAAGCGAAGTATTGCACTTAGTTTCGGCCTAAGCTTTGATCTATTAAAGATCTTTAATCTTTGAAAGAAGCCAAAATAGAGGCCCATCACTGTTAATGATGAAATTGAATATTTTATTCCTTTCAAGGAAATATTTATACCAAGAAAAGAAGCTTCTAACTTCATTTTAAGCGGTTGAATTCCGTTTATATTTCTTTTTTATAGTGTAAATAACACACTACATTTTCGTTGTAGAGCTGAAGTATTAACTTCTAAAAATTTTTAAATTACAAAAAAGTTAGATTTTTGATTTATTTAATTAATTACAAAATCTTCTTACTTACAGGCAAATTTGCCGCCGTTGCTGCTTCAAAGCAAAATTCTAATTTTTAAATTATATAAGTAAATTATGATAAAAAATACAACAATTACCCAAAATAAAAATCTTTTTATATAGATTCTTACTCCGTTAGTTTGAGAAACTTGAAGATACCTTGATTGGTGTATTACATTAGAATATAACCCTTGGCCTCCAAAATATTCAGATCATCCGTAATCTCCGACTTTTATAAATATAGCTCCTGTTTTTAATCTAATTTGATTTAAATTAAATGTAGATAAAAAAGGTATAAATCATATAGACCCTATAAATACAACTCTTTTATAATTTCCTAATCTTTGCAATCTATAATTTACACTTATAATATTCAATAAGTAACCAATTAAGGCTCCTAACAATCTTAGTACTAAAGCTAATACTTTAAATATGAAAGTTAGACAAATCATATATGATTCAGGAAAAATAACTCAAGATAAAAAAGCGCCACCTGTCACTCCACCAATTCTTAATCTTATTATTGATCTGGTTATTACAACTCTTTTATCGTTAACTTGGCTTATTCTCCTTAAGTTAAATAAACCAGTTAAACTGTAATAAATGAGACGAAATGTATAACAGACAGTTAAGCCAGTAGCTAAAGCGTATAAAATAAAAGCAAATAAATTAATATTTCTTATGAAAGCAACTTCTAAAATTAAATCTTTAGAATAAAATCCTGCTAAAAATGGTATACCACATAAAGCTAAATTAGCTAAATTTATGCAAGTTCTAGTTAAAGGTATTCTAAACACTAATCTTCCTATGCAACGAATATCTTGATATTCTTTAACAGCATGAATTACTACCCCCGCACATATAAATAATAAAGCTTTAAATAAAGCGTGAGCTAGTAAATGAAAAAAGGCTAAATCAGCAAATCCAAGAGCTAAAATTCTTAACATCACACCAAGCTGACTCAATGTAGATAAGGCAATAATTTTTTTTAAATCATATTCAAAATTAGCGCCTAACCCTGCTATAAATATTGTTAGACAAGAAATAATTAATAATATAGATTGAGCTTCTGACCCTATTAAAGCAGGGCTGAAACGAATCAATAAATAGACACCAGCAGTAACTAGAGTGGAAGAATGAACTAAAGCCGATACTGGAGTTGGCGCTGCCATAGCAGCGGGAAGCCAAGCTGAAAAGGGGATTTGGGCTCTTTTTGTTATAGCAGCTAGAATAATTAAACATTTTATTAAAAATAAATTAGAATCACTTATATATCTCCTATACAAAATAAAATTTCACCCACCTGCTATAAATATTAAAGAAATTCTAAGAAGAATAGCAACATCTCCAACTCGATTAGAAAGAACTGTTAATATCCCGGCATTTGCCGATTTCTCATTTTGGTAAAAAATAACTAAAGCGTAAGATACTAAACCTAGGCCGTCTCAGCCTAATAAAATTCTAATTATATTTGGGCTTACAATTAAAGCAGCTATCGATAAAACAAAAGCAAGAACTAAGTATATAAAACGATTAAATCTTTTATCTCCTTCTATATAATCTCCTCTATAAAATAATACTATTGAAGAAATAAAGAGTACAAACCCTAAGAATATAAAAGAAATCCAATCAAAAATTAAAGTTATTACAATTGAAGAAGAATTTAAAGTTATAATTTCCCATTCAATTATCGTTACACTATTAAAGTACAAACTTCTAAGAGATAATAATACACAACTAAAAGCTCTTCTGCATAAAAATACTAATCTAGTTAAATGCATTCTAATACATCAAATCATGGTTTAAAATAAATCACTTATAATTTTGGCACCACAAACCAACGTTTTTATTAAACTATTTAAACTAAAATCTTGGTAAGATTATAACTGTTTTTACAATAAGAATATTTAAAGGCAGCCAGTGAAGTATTAATACTAAATACTCAGAAACCTTTCCTGAACAACAAGAGTAAAGTGAATTAAAAAATAAACCATGCTGGCTTATTGAATACATATATAAAGTATACGCAGCTCTAAAAAAAGATAAGAACGCAATACCAAATATACTAAGTTTTCTTCATCTTACTACTCTCAAAATTAACCTAATTTCTCCTAATAAATTAATAGTGGGAGGTGCAGCTATATTTCCAATTCTTAATAAAAATCACCATAGCCCTAATCTAGGTATAAAATTTAATAAACCTTTGTTTACTAAGAGACTTCGGCTCCCTAATCGCTCATAAACTATATTAGCAAGACAGAATAACCCTGAAGAACATAAACCATGACCTACTATAATTACTACAGCTCCTGTTTGGCCTCACCAACCAAAGACTACTAATCCTCTCAATACTAAACCTATATGGGCAACTGAAGAATACGCAATTAAAGATTTAATATCAACTTGACGTAAACATATAAACCTTACAATTACTCCACCTAAAATTCTTACTCTAATTCAAAACCAAGAAAATATTTTATTCATTTCAGGGTATAAAAATAAAACACGAATTAAACCGTAACCACCTAACTTTAATAAAACACCAGCTAAGATCATCGATCCTGCTACTGGTGCTTCTACATGAGCTTTAGGGAGTCATAAATGTACTAGATATATAGGAAGCTTTACTACAAAAGCAAAAATTGTACAAAAATACCACATAAAAGTAATAAAATTTGACCTTTCAACTCATGGGACTAACCCTATAGTTAAACTTCCCCCTAAATTATAAAACCTTAATAAAGAAACAAGTAAAGGTAACGAAGCAAATAATGTATAAAATAATATATAAATACCAGCTTGAATTCGTTCTGGTTGGTAGCCCCAGCCTAAAATTAAAATTAAAGTAGGAATTAAAGATCTTTCGAACCTAATATAAAATAATAAATAATCGGTAGCTGAAAATGTAAAAATTAAAGCTAATAATAATAATAAATTTACAATTAAAAACCCCCTAGGAGAGTTATTTGTTTTATTAATTGTTTGGCTTGCACAAATAACCAAAGATATAATTCATATTCTTAATATAATTAAAATAAATCCTAAATGATCAGACCCTAATCTAAATCCTAAGCCTGAAACAGAAAAATCATGCCCTATAAAACATCTAAAAACAAAACATATTAAAAATAAAGAAATTTGGATAAATCACCATTCTTTAACAAACGCAATCAATAAAATATTTATAAAAATAAACTTTAACATTGTAGTGTTCTGAATCTCCTAAAACAATCATTACCATGTGTTCGGACAATAGAAATCAATAAAGAAAGCCCTAAAGCACCTTCACAAGCTGCTATTGTCAAGAAAAATAAAGTAAAATAAGCTTCAATCCCCACTTTAGCTAGACAAATTACTATAACTCAAAAAATACCTAATATAATGAATTCTAGTCTAAGTAAAACACTAAGTAAATGTTTACGGTTAGAGACAAAATTTCATAACCCACAAAAAACTACAATAAGAGGAACAAAAATAAAGATTAATCTAAGAATTGACATTAGTTTTAATAGTTTAAACCAAAACTTTGGTCTTGTAAACCAAAAATGAAATTTATTTTCTTGAAACTTCAGAGAAAAAAGTAAACTTTTATCTTTAATTCCCAAAACTAATATTTTTATTAAACTATTCTCTGAAATCTTATTCTTCATTTTGCCTCTTATTTTTACCACTGCATTACTGTTTACGCGTCTTATTCACCCTTTATCCATAGGTTTAACGTTATTAATACAAACTGTTATAATTTCACTTGCATCTGGGTTAAATAATAATTCATTTTGATTCTCATATATTCTTTTTCTTATTTTTTTGGGAGCTATATTAGTATTATTTATTTATGTCGCTTCACTTGCTTCTAATGAACCATTTAAATTTTCAACTACAGCTTTAATAATTACTTTAGGAGTTTCTTTTTTCTTAACAGCTACTATATTACTTAAAGATCCTCTTTATGGTACTCCTGATATTTCTATTCTTAGATCTTCGGTTGCATTGGATATATTCTCTCTTGACACTACTTCTTCTTTAGTAAGAACAATTTACAGACCTCCAACAATATCTTTTACTTTATTTATAGTTTTGTATCTTCTATTAACTCTTATTGTAATTGTAAAAATTGTTAATCTTTATTCTAGACCTCTCCGGCTATCTTATTAATGACGACACCTATTCGCAAAAGTCATCCTCTTTTTAAAATTGCTAATGGAGCTTTAGTAGATATACCAATTCCAAGAAATATTTCAACATTCTGAAACTTTGGGTCATTATTAGGTTTATGTTTAGTTGTTCAAATTATTACTGGACTTTTCCTTGCTATACATTATACTGCTCATATTGATTTAGCATTCTCTAGTATTGCTCATATCTGTCGAGATGTAAACTATGGATGACTTTTACGGACACTTCATGCTAACGGGGGTTCTTTTTTCTTTATTTGTCTTTATTTACATGTTGGGCGTGGCATGTATTACGGATCTTATCTATTCTTTCATACTTGAATAATTGGGGTTATTATTTTATTTATAGTGATAGCAACAGCTTTTTTAGGATATGTTTTGCCTTGAGGCCAAATATCTTTTTGAGGAGCAACAGTTATTACAAACCTATTTTCTGCTATCCCTTATATCGGAACTGAACTTGTGCAATGAATTTGAGGAGGGTTCGCAGTAGATAACGCCACATTAACTCGATTTTTTACAATTCATTTTCTTTTACCATTTTTAGTAGCTGCTGCTACCCTTGTTCATATTTTATTTCTTCATCAAACTGGAGCAAGTAATCCCCTTGGTATTGCGAGGCATATCGATAAAGTTCCATTTCATCCTTATTTTACTTTTAAAGATGTAGTGGGATTTATAGTAATATTGACTTCACTAATTTTGTTAACTCTTCTTAATCCCTATTTACTTGGAGACCCTGATAATTTTATTCCAGCTAACCCATTAGTGACACCTGCCCATATTCAACCTGAATGATACTTCTTATTTGCATATGCTATTTTGCGATCAATCCCAAATAAATTAGGAGGTGTAATTGCATTAGCAATATCAATTGCAATTTTAATAATTTTGCCTTTTACTCATACTTCTAAATTTCGAAGATTAACTTTCTACCCTTTAAATCAGATTTTATTTTGATCTTTAATTGCAATTGTACTTTTACTAACTTGAATTGGCGCCCGACCTGTTGAAGATCCCTATGTAATTACAGGTCAAATCTTAACAGTAGTTTATTTCCTTTATTATATTGTCAATCCCCTCTCACTTCTGTTATGAGATAAGTTACTAGATTGATAGTTTAGTTTATTTAAAACAGATGTTTTGAAAACATCAATAAGGACACTAAAATGTCTTAACTACCGTTACTTTCAATATACTAAATTAGTTATAAACTAAATTAAAAAGCAGTAACATAATATTTTTATTCCTATAAAGAAAATTAAATAATTAAGAGAAACTGGTAAAAATCTCTTTCAAGCTAATCTTATTAACTTATCATAACGAAGGCGAGGTAAAGTTCCCCGCACTCAAATAAAGGCAAATCTTACCCCTACTAATTTTACATAAAAAAGAGGTCTTGAAGGTCCCCCACCTAAAAATAATAACGCAAATAAAGCTCTTATAAACAAAATTCTAGCGTATTCGGCTATAAAAATTAAAGCGAACCCTCCTCTTCTGTATTCAGTGTTAAACCCTGAAACTAATTCTGACTCACCTTCTGCAAAATCAAAGGGAGTCCGATTTGTTTCTGCTAAACAAGAAGCAAATCAAACAAAAGCTAAGGGTAATGTAATTCATAAAAATCACACAGTTTCTTGGTATAAATTAAACAATTCTAAATTAAACCCCCCTACCAAAAAAATAAAAGACAGTAAAATTAAAGCAAGACTTACCTCATACGAAATAGTTTGAGCGACTGCTCGAAGCCTTCCTAACAAAGAATATTTACAATTTGAAGCTCAACCAGCTCTTATAGTCGAATAAACGCCTAGTCTCAAACAACATAAGAAAAAAAGAACCCCCGTATTCAAGTTTATTATCCCAATTTCATAAGGGATAACTAACCAAACAATCAATGCAGTAAATAATCTAAATACAGGTGAAGCATAATACGGGAGAAAATTAGATTTAACAGGGACTGTTTGCTCTTTAGTAAATAACTTAACAGCATCCGCAAAGGGTTGTAGTAACCCAATAAAACCAACTTTATTTGGCCCCTTGCGAATCTGGATATAACCTAAAATTTTACGTTCTAACAAAGTGACAAATGCGACTCCCACTAAAACACAAATAATTAAAATTAAGTAACTTATAAATATAACTAAAGCTATCATAAACTATTTTATTCAAATATCTTTGAATTAATGTTTATTATCTATAGAAAACTCTATCTAATTAGATCCTAAATCTAATGCATCTTATCTGCCAAAATAATATAGTTAATCTATTAATTAAAAATTATTTTAATTACTAAATCCTTTCGTACTAAAGTAATTCTTTTTTTCTTAAAAGATAGAAACCAACCTGGCTCACGCCGGTTTGAACTCAAATCATGTAAAAATTTAAAGGTCGAACAGACCTACCTCCACAACTCCTACGCCATGGCGAATTTTTAATTCAACATCGAGGTCGCAAACTTTTTTGTCGATATGAACTCTCAAAATAAATAACGCTGTTATCCCTAAAGTAACTTAAATTTTTAATCAATAAAAAGGATCATTACACACAAATATCTCTGTATTTAAAATTTAAACAGTTACAAATTATATCATCGTCGCCCCAACGAAATAATTTAATATATAAAGAATATTAAACTTTTAATTTATCTGGTTATATATTAAATTATTAAGCTTTATAGGGTCTTATCGTCCCTTTAAAATATTTAAGCCTTTTCACTTAAAAGTCAAATTCAATTTTTGTACTTGAGACAACTTACTTCTTGTCCAACCATTCATACAAGCCTCCAATTAAGAGACTAGTGACTATGCTACCTTCGCACGGTTAAAATACCGCGGCCCTTTAGTTTGATCCCAGTGGGCAGGTTAGACTTTATAAACCATCATATAGACATGTTTTTGATAAACAGGCAGAAGTCCTATTTGTCGAATTCCTTAATCTACACCAACCAATATTTAAAATTTATTAATTTTTTAATATTTTGTTATTTATAAAATTTTCTACTAATAAAATCATTTTATCTATAAAGATAAAGATTATTTATATTTTTAGATATAACTACAAGAAGAATAAAAATAACTTTAATTTAAAAATTAGTTAAAACACTTTATTCATATGGCTACTTCTAAGCCTAATTCAACTATTAAATAAATTTCTTCTATATTATTTTATATTTTGAATAAGAAGCTCAACCCTCCTATTCTTACATTTAATTTTCTTTAAATATTAAAACTGAATTAAATTCATTTCTCTAAAAACCAGATATCAAAGGAATCGTTTAGCATTTCACCACTAAATTAATATTAAAGATATTTATGCTACAATAACCTTTTTATTAACTTAGCTCTTCCTTTTTCGGGATCAAAAAATTATTTTTAAAATTTTAATTTTCCCTGATACACAAGGTACAAAAATTTATTTTTGCTTACTTATTATTAAATTTTCATTTATTTCACTGTTCTTTTACAATACTATTAACTTTAGCCTTTTCTTAGTTTTCGATTCAAATTTAAATTCCTACTTACTTTTTTTGTATAAAAATATTTTTCTTATTTGTATTTTAACACTGAAATAACAATGGCAAAGATCTATAATTATTCAAAATATAATCGATTTGCACGATAAACCTTCTCAACGTAAGTGAGATGCTGAACTATAAAGCTTTATTTTGATTATTTCTAGGTACACTTTCCAGTACACCTACTATGTTACGACTTATTTCATTTTAAATGAAAGTGACGGGCGATATGTGCATAATTTAGAGCTTATACCAAAAAAGCTTATTAAACTCTTTTTACAATTACATCCACCTTCTTTGCAAATAATTCTACTTGCAATCCGTTATAAATAAATTTTATTGTAACTCATTTCTACTTATCTATCAGCTGCACCTTGATCTAATATATTTAATTTATTAATCCCAATAATTAGCTTTTTCAAGATTATTTAATAATGACGGTATACAAACTGTGTAATTACCAAGATAAGTAAGATTCTACGTGTTTTATCGTTTATAGAACAAGTTCCTCTAACAAGACTAAAATACCGCCAAATTCTTTGATTTTTAAGAATATAACTATTAATATTCAAGCATTTAAATTTACTCCCAGGTGTAATAGGGTATCTAATCCTAGTTCATACCCTGGCGTCTACAGTTTCATTTTTATTATATATTAATTTAATTTATTAATTAACAATCTAATTTTACCTTTTATTAAAATAAATTTAATTAATATATAAAATTATAATTAACTGCTAACTAAATTACTTTTACTCAATCTTAAAGTATAACCGCGACTGCTGGCACAAAACTTGGTCAGACTTCTTATAATTACCAAATCAGGCTTTCGCCTATAATTTAATATTTTATACTGTGATTTTAATTTTCTTAACGTTAGTTTATATTTTTTAATTAAAGTTATTTTTAATAAATTTACTTATTTTCCTCACAATTATTTACATGTATTTACCAATTATAACGTAAAAGTATTAAGCAAGAATCAAACTTCCATAAATTAGATTAATCATATTTAATTAAATTTTTATAATAAAATAAACATGTCTAAATAAAAGAAATTTTATTATTAATATTAACACTATTAATATAATTATAATTTTAAATATCCAATTTATAGCTATGTGTATTAATTACTTTACCCCTGAAAAAATCTGTCCCACCCTAAATCAAAACTAAAAATTATAAAGGTAAAAGAACTATATAATATTTTTTCTAAAATAACTCCTATAAAAATTAATAGATGTTCGGCAATTAATTAGAATATTAATTAATTTACTAACAGTAAAATAAAGTTAGGTAATTAGTTGGCTCTTCCACTAATTTTCTAACTTTAAACAAAATATTTAAATTATAGTTGTATTTCTAAGAATTTCATATTAATTTTCTAATTTTTTAAAAGTGTTGGTCTGGCTCAAACCGCCTTAATACACTAAAAAAAGAAATTTCAATCATTATTTTTTTTTCCAATTAAAATATAAGTATTTTAAAAATTAAAACCGCATATGGGTCGCTACCATGGGTATAGAACCTCAATTTTTTTTTTAAAAAATTGGAATTTACCTTCATTGTAAAAAATTCTGTTAAAATTACTATGTTTTAATAAAAATTTTTACTTAAAATTGGTAAATTATTAATTTTTAAAGATTCTTAATTTTATACAAATAGTACCTACTATACAAATCTTTATTAGGGGAGAAGTTAAAGATACTAATTAATTTCCTAACTTCATTTTTAAATTTTTAGTAACAGCGTTAAGACACCATAGAAAAAACTAGTTAGGGAGCCGAATGAGAAACTCGTGTTTCTCATAATATATAAATATAACTCCCTCTAAAACAATATTTAAAACCATAAAGAGATATATCTTCATAAATTCTAAATTTAATTTATATGAGTAATATTATACAAATATCTAATTTTTTACCAAAAAAATAAGAGCCCCGGTCTTAGAGTTTAATAGAAGATTTTCCATACAGAAGTAAAGTTTTGTACTTTCTTAAAATAGTACTATTTTTCTAATTATATATACATTTAAAAATATGTAAAGAGAGAGCTACAGATTTCGTCTATCAACTAAAAATATACACAGATCAGTAAAAATATATTTTTAAGGCTAATCTAAAAAGTAAACTTATATAATTTCATTGAAATTCATTACAGTCTGAAAGTCAATAATTTAATTTTATAAATCGACTAAATAAGATCTATAAATAAAAAAGGTTTTTAGATAAATTTCTACGAATATTATACTATTATACACAATGGAATTCCACCAATTCTTTAAAGATCAAAACTTTTCGTGCCGTTTACACCAGTATACAAAAGATAAGCTAATTCTAAGCTAATGGGTTCATACCCCGTTTATGAGAGCATAAACCTCTCTCTTTTTAATGTTAATTTCTCCGTCTCAGTTAATATTTATTTCATCATTAATTTCAGGAACAATTTTATCTATTTCTGCTACTTCATGATTTGGGGCTTGAGCAGGTTTAGAATTAAATCTTTTATCTTTTATTCCTTTAATTATTTCTAAAAATAATCAATATTCTTCTGAATCTGCTTTAAAATATTTCTTAATCCAAGCTTTAGGGTCAGCTATCATTATTTTTTCAGCGTCACTTATGCTTATTTCTCCTAATTTAGCACCACTTTGTTTAGCACTGGCTCTTTTTTTAAAATTAGGAGCTTCGCCTTTCCATTTTTGATTTCCCCAAGTTATAGAAGGTATAAATTGAATTCAATCTATTGTACTTATAACTATCCAAAAAATTGCCCCGATACTTTTACTTTCGTATCTTACTCATAGTTATTTAGTTACTTCTCTTATATTTAATGTAATTATTTTATCTGCAATAGTTGGGGCAGTGGGAGGGATTAATCAAACTATACTTCGAAAAATTATAGCTTTTTCCTCAATTAATCACATAGCATGAATACTCTCTGCTATTTTAATTAGTGAAAGTATATGAACTATATATTTTGCTTTTTATTCTTTAATATCTTCTTCAGTAGCGTTAATCTTCCATTTTCAACAAATTTTTCATTTTTCTCAAATTACTTCTAATAACGCTTCTCCTCTTCTCAATAAAATTCTTATACTTTTATCTTTACTTTCATTAGGAGGGCTTCCTCCTTTTACTGGATTTTTTCCTAAGTGAATTTTAATTCAAGAGATAATTTCTAGTCATTTTTTTATTCCCTTATTAGTTCTTCTACTATCTACTTTAATTTCTTTATATTATTATTTACGAATTTCAATCTCAGCTTTAGTGTTATTTTCACCGAAATCAAAATGATCCTCACCTCAACGAAGCCCTAGATTATTTACTCCTTTTATAACGTTTATTAATCTTTTTGGACTTTTTATCCCATCAGTTTTCATTATATTCTAAGATTTTAAGTTATTTAAACTAACATCCTTCAAAGTTGTCAAAAAAAGAAAATCTTTTAAATCTTAAAATTTATATATTTATTTATATATATATTAAAGCCCCAGTGATACACACATCTTTAGATTTGCAATCTAATGTCTTAATAATTTCCACTATGCAGCCTAATAAGAAAGTTTAAACTTGTTTATAGATTTACAATCTATCG